GAAGATGCAAAAAGTGAAGCTGATTTTTGTTTTTTAACGGCTTTGGGATTGGAAACGGAAATGCCCTTTGGTTCTCCCCGAAAACGACGTTCGTTTTTTGAACCCATTTTTAAAGAACTAAAAAAAAAAATTATAAAATTGAAAACTAAGTCTTTTATAGTTTTAAGGGGTTTCAAAGAAGGAAAAATAAAAGAACTTTCAAAAATAAACTTGATAGAAATCGATGAATTGGGTGAAACTCAAAAAAATTCGATACTCAGTAATCAGAAGATTCACGAATCGTCTATTGAAATTCCATCTATGGATTGGCCTAATTTATCCCGGACCGAAAAAAAAATGACAGATCTGACTAATAGAACAAGCAGAATACGAAATCAAATATATAAAATTACAAAAGAAAATAAAACAGTATCGCTAACTCAAGAAACAAATATTAGTTCGAACAAAAGAACTTATTCTGCTAAAATATTAGACTCATCAAAAAAGATTTGGCAGATATTCAAAAAAAGAAATACTCGATTAACCCGTAAATCCTATTTTTATCTAAATTTTTTTATTGAAAAGCTATACAGAAATTTTTTTCTATCTATCGTTACTATTCCAAGAATCAATGCAAAACCTTTTAGTGAATCAACACGAAAAAAAATAAAAATTATTGAGAAAAACATCCACAATAATGAAGAAAATCCGCAAATAATTAATAAAACAAATCAAAATAGAATTCACTTTATTTCGACTGTCAAAAAATCACTTTCGAAGATTAGTAATAAGAATTCAAAGATTTCTTGGAATTTATCGTCTTTTTCACAATCCCAAGCGTATGTATTTTACAAATTGTTACAAGCCCCAATTTTGAACTTTTCTAATTTAGGACCTGTTCTTCAATATCAGGGAACATCTCTATTTCTTAAGAATGAAATAAAGGATTTTTTTGAAAAACACGGAATATTTAATTACCAATTAAGACATAAACCTTTTTGGAATTTTGGAAGGAATCCATGGAAAAACTGGTTAAGTGGTCATTCTCAATATGATTTCTCTCGGATTAAATGGGATGGATTAGTACGACAAGAATGGCGAAATAAAGCCAATCAACACCGTATGGCTCAAAATCAAAATTTAACTAAAAGAGATTCATATGAAAAAAACGGATTAACTCATTGCGAAAAACAACATTTTTTTGAAGCAGACTCATTACGTAATCAAAAATCGAATTTTAAAAAACACTATAGATATGATCTTTTAGCATATAAATTGATTAATTATGAAGATAAGAAAGACTCATATATTGATAGATTACTAGGCCAAGTAAATAATAAAGAAGAGTATTATTATAATTACAATATAAAGAAAGGAAAATTATTTGCTATGCTGGGAGGTATCTTTATCAATAATTATCTAGGAGAAGATGATATTATGGATATGGAAAAATTCTTGTATAGAAAATATTTTGATTGGAGAATTCTTACTTTTTGTCGTAGAAATAAGGTCAATATTGAAGCCTGGGTTGATATGGATACTGGTACCAGCAGTAATCAACATACTAAGATTGGGTCCGATAATTCTAAAAAAATTGATGCAATTAATAAAAGAAGCCCCTTTTATCTTACAATTCATCAAGATGAAGAAATTAACCCATCCAACCAAAAAAGAACACTTTTTGATTGGATGGGAATGAATGAAGAAGTACTAAGTTGTCCTATATCAAACCTGGAGCCTTGGTTCTTTCCAGAATTTGTGCTACTTTTTAATGCATATAGAAGGAAACCATGGATCATACCAATCAAATTACTTCTTTTCAATTTTCATGGAAATGGTAAGAAAATTCTAACCGGAAAGAACGAAGCGGATCTTTTTATATCATCCACTCAAAAGGACTATCTTGAATTATCGAATCAAAGGAAAGAAGAAAAAGAACTCGCAGACCAAGGAAATCCGGGATCGGATGCCCAAAAGCAAGTAAGTCTTGGATCAGTTCTCGCAAACCAAGAAAAAGATGTTGAAGAAAATTATACGAGATCGGACATGAAAAAACGTATAAAGAAAAAGCAATACAAGAGAGAAACAGAAGCACAGCTTGATTTCTTCCTAAAAAAATATTTGTGTTTGCAGTTGAGATGGAGAGGTACTGTTTCTTTCAGGGAAAAAATACTCAATGATATGAAAGTCTATTGTCACCTGGTTCGACTGATAAATCCTAGCGACGTTACTATAGCCTCTATTCAAGGAGGAGAAATTAGTTTGGCTATTTTGATCACTAAGAAGGATTTCGCTCTTAGAGAATTGACGAAAGGGGGAATGCTTATTATTGAACCCCGTCGTTTGTCTGTAAAAAATGATGGCCAATTTTTTATATATCAAATCGTAGGTATTTCATTGGTTCATAAGAATAAGCACAAAATTAATAAAAGATACCGCGAAAAAGGCTATGTTGATAAAAAAAATTTTGATGAATTCATTGCAAAACATCAAAAAATGACTGGAAATAGAAACAAAAATCATTATGATTTGCTTGTTCCTGAAAATATTTTATTCCCTAAACGTCGTAGAGAATTAAGAACTCTAATTTGTTTCAATTCGAAGAATCAAAACGGTATGCAGAGAAATCCAGTATTTTGTACTAACGGAAAAATCGGGGGTCACATTTTGGATAAAAACAAAGATCTTTCTAGAGAGAAAAATCAACTAATTAAATTAAAGTTCTTTATTTGGCCCAATTCTCGATTAGAAGATTTAATTTGTATGAATCGCTATTGGTTTAGTACCAATAATGGGAGTCGTTTCAGTATGGTAAGGATACATATGTATCCACGATTGAAAATTCGTTAATAGTGTACGTTTCCTATCTATCATGTCCCATGTTTGGGATATGAAAACAAAGAAATGGATACATGTCTTATCTTCCATTCCAGTCTGATACAAGATACCAATTAAATCGCGTACATATTAATTAGATCCATAAATGAATCAAGAAGCTATTTTTTTTTTAGGTCCAATTTTTCTCTTTTGCAGAAATATACCATCCTTTTGGATCCCTAATAAAATTGAAATTTGGATTGATTATTGATATTGATTTTCTAGCAAGTTCATAACGAACTTAAGATGATTGTGTATATCAAATTCCAGTAACTAGTATTATTATTACTGATCAGTAAAATTCATCTTAAAAAAAGGAGGGTGAGGGGGTTTCGTTTTATGGTAAAAAAGTCATTCGTCTCAGTTATGGTTCAAGAAAAAAAAGAAGAAAAATGTGGATCGGTTGAATTTCAAGTATTCCGTTTCACTAATAAGATACGGAGACTTACTTCACATTTAGAATTGCACAGAAAAGACTATTTATCTCAAAGGGGTCTACGGAAAATTTTGGAAAAACGCCAACGTCTGCTATCTTATTTGTCAAAGAAAAATAGAGTACGTTATAAAGAATTAATTAGTAAGTTGAATATTCGGGAGTCCAAAAATCGTTAATTAAAAAAAAAATTCGAATTATTTGATTTTGAATCTTGATGAACTTCTTGTTGTTTTCAACAATTCATGTAAGAATGAATCGAGGAAAAACCTATGAGTATACTAGCTACAGAAAAAGAATTTATGATAGTCAATATGGGACCTCACCACCCATCAATGCACGGTGTTCTTCGTCTCATCGTTACTCTAGATGGTGAAGATGTTATTGACTGTGAACCAATATTGGGTTATTTACACCGAGGGATGGAAAAAATTGCGGAAAACCGAACAATTATACAATATCTGCCTTATGTAACCCGTTGGGATTATTTAGCTACTATGTTCACCGAAGCAATAACTGTAAATGGACCCGAACTGTTGGGAAATATTCAAGTACCCCAAAGGGCCAGCTATATCAGAGTCATTATGTTGGAGTTGAGTCGTATAGCTTCCCATCTGTTATGGCTTGGCCCTTTTATGGCGGATATTGGCGCACAGACTCCTTTCTTCTATATTTTCAGAGAAAGAGAATTAGTATATGATCTGTTCGAAGCTGCCACCGGTATGAGGATGATGCATAATTATTTTCGTATCGGAGGAATAGCAGCTGATTTACCTCATGGTTGGATAGATAAATGTTTGGATTTCTGCGATTATTTTTTAACGGGGGTTGCTGAATATCAAAAACTTATTGTGCGAAACCCTATTTTTTTAGAACGAGTTGAAGGAGTAGGCATTCTTGGTGGAGAAGAAGCAATAAATTGGGGTTTATCCGGACCAATGCTACGAGCGTCTGGAATAGAATGGGATCTTCGTAAAGTTGATCATTATGAGTGTTATGACGAATTTGATTGGGAAGTCCAGTGGCAAAAAGAAGGAGATTCATTAGCTCGTTATTTAGTCCGAATCGGTGAAATGACGGAATCTGTAAAGATTCTTCAACAGGCTTTAGAAGGAATTCCGGGAGGACCCTATGAAAATTTAGAAATCCGATGTTTTGATAGAGAAAACGATCCAGAAGGGAATGATTTTGAGGATCGATTCATTAGTAAAAAGCCTTCTCCCACCTTTGAATTGACGAAACAAGAACTTTATGTTAGAGTAGAAGCCCCAAAAGGAGAATTGGGAATTTTTCTGATAGGAGATCAAAGTGGTTTTCCTTGGAGATGGAAAATTCGCCCACCGGGTTTTATCAATTTGCAAATTCTTCCTCAGTTAGTTAAAAGAATGAAATTGGCTGATATTATGACAATATTAGGTAGTATAGATATCATTATGGGGGAAGTTGATCGTTGAAATGATAATTGATACAACAGAAGTACAAGATATCAATTCTTTTTCCAGATTGGAATCCACTCAAGAGGTCTATGGGATCGTGTGGGTGCTTGCCCCTATTTCGACTCCTGTAGTAGCAATCACAATAGGTGTCCTAGTAATTGTGTGGTTAGAAAGAGAAATATCTGCAGGAATACAACAACGTATTGGGCCTGAATACGCCAGTCCCTTGGGAATTCTTCAAGCTTTAGCAGATGGAACAAAACTACTTTTTAAAGAAAACCTTCTTCCATCTAGAGGAAATAGTAGTTTATTCAGTATTGGACCATCTATAGCAGTCATAGCAATTCTACTAAGTTATTCAGTAATTCCTTTTAGTTATAACTTTGTTTTAGCTGACCTGAATATCGGTATTTTTTTATGGATTGCCATTTCAAGTATTGCCCCCATTGGACTTCTTATGTCAGGATATGGATCAAATAATAAGTATTCCTTTTTAGGTGGTCTGCGAGCTGCTGCTCAATCGATTAGTTATGAAATACCATTAACTTTATGTGTTTTATCAATATCTCTACGTGCGATTCGATAAAACCTAAGCTTTTTGTTTTCCTATTTTTTTTTTTTTTTTCGTTCGAGAAAAAAAAAAAGAACTTGAATAGAAATCTTCCGTTTTTATTCATTTATTTATTCTTTAGATTAATAAATTAAGTTAATAAACGAAATTTGATAGTTATATATGAGTGAAAGAAAACAACTTTCAAATTCGCAGTACAAGTGGCTTAAGTCTCATTTCCTATGTACAAGCGTTAAGGAGAAGTAAACAAAAGTCAAAGTGGAGGAAGCCCCTTACCCCAAGATTGGTTGATTGGTCAACCTAGCTTGAAGCGGGCTCAAAAGACCAACCCTATGGAATTTTCATTAGCGTTTGTATATATTCCAATAGATATATATTACGGGGGTTGAAAACAAAAAATGGATGGATAGGAAGGAACACCAAAATACGCACAACGGGTTAGTAATGTAGATTATGTCAATTATCTAAAAGGATACTTCTGCATAACATAAAAAGAATCGTAAATGGGGCTTTAAGTTGGTAGAAATGATCAGGCAGTACTCCCCACACCACAATTCCGATCCAGAGTATGCTCCTATCCGCCAGTTAAAGAAATAACTATCAGGAACGAAATAATCCTTTACCCCTTTTTTAAGCACCCTTTTCTCTCAGAAAGAAGAAGAGGAACAAAAAAAATAGAAAAAATACAATTACAATAGAAAACGATCCTTTTAATCCTTTTATTCTTTCTTTCATATATTGATAGAAATCAAATTCGTGTCATGATTCATGAATTAGTGTAATGTCTAATTCTTTTTCGTAATCGAAACTAAAAGGATGGGTTGAAATATCTATTGATATTTCTACAAGGAGTATTTTATTGAAGGGTTGATTAAGTTATTACTCAACACAGCAAAATTTAAATTCTTAAAGGATGAGATTAATTCCGAAATACTGTTTTTTTTATCCTTAGAGCAGACAGAATTCCTGTGGTATAATTGGGGATCCTCCGCTAGATTTTGATTTTGACTTTCTCTATCCTATAACCATATCAAGATAACTAATACTGGTCCGGTCCTTACATTTATTTGTGGCCCTGAGGAGCCGTATGAGGTGAAAATCTCATGTACGGTTTTGTAATAGCGATGGGAACCGTAATGTTACCGCCGACTATGATTATCTAACAGTTCAAGTACAGTTGATATAGTTGGGGCACAATCAAAATATGGTTTTTGGGGGTGGAATTTGTGGCGTCAACCTATAGGGTTTATCGTTTTTCTAATTTCTTCCCTAGCGGAATGCGAGAGATTACCTTTTGATTTACCAGAAGCAGAAGAAGAACTAGTAGCAGGTTATCAAACCGAATATTCAGGAATAAAATTTGGTTTATTTTACGTTGCTTCCTATCTAAATCTATTAGTTTCCTCATTATTTCTAACAGTTCTTTACTTGGGGGGTTGGAATCTTTCCATTCCATACATATTTGTTCCTGAGCTATTTGAAATAAATAAAGCGGATGGAATCTTTGGAACGACAATTGGTATCTTTATTACATTAGCTAAAACTTATTTGTTCTTGTTCGTTCCGATTACAACAAGGTGGACTTTACCGAGACTAAGAATGGACCAACTATTAAATCTTGGCTGGAAATTTCTTTTACCTATTTCTCTCGGTAATCTATTATTAACAACTTCTTCCCAACTCCTTTCGCTATAAAGAAAAAAGGAATAAAATATTCACTACTTGTCTCAAACAAGAGAAAGAAACTAAAATTATTCATAGATATTCACGATATGTTCCCTATGGTAACTGGTTTCATGAATTATGGTCAACAAACAATACGAGCTGCAAGGTACATTGGTCAAAGTTTCATGATTACTTTATCCCAAGCAAATCGTTTACCTGTAACTATTCAATATCCTTATGAAAAATTAATCACATCGGAGCGTTTTCGCGGTCGAATCCATTTTGAATTTGATAAATGTATTGCTTGTGAAGTATGCGTTCGCGTATGTCCTATAGATCTGCCTGTTGTTGATTGGAAATTTGAAACAGATATTCGAAAGAAACGATTGCTTAATTACAGTATTGATTTTGGAATTTGTATTTTTTGTGGTAACTGCGTTGAGTATTGTCCAACAAATTGTTTATCAATGACTGAAGAATATGAACTTGCTACTTACGACCGTCACGAATTGAATTATAATCAAATTGCTTTAGGTCGTTTACCAATGTCAGTCATTGACGATTTTACAATTCGAACAGTGTTGAATTCGCCTCAAAGAAAAAATGGAAAAAATGCCTAAACCCTTTAATTTCGAATTACTAAGGCTCCATTTTGGTATATTTGGTATAAAGGAATAAGGGTTTTTCTTTGCTTGGTCAAAAACTTCAACTATTGATTGGTTGATGAGAAGGACAACTTAATTTGTATTGAAATAATATATAGACCGAAGCTTTTTCGAACTATATATATATAGCTTCAATTATATATATAGCTTCAATTTCAAATTGCCATTTCGAATAAAGAAAAGAAGGAAATTTATCCAATAACTGTATACGTATCCGTACCAATTCCCACTTAATAGATTCGAATTTAATTCAATTGGATTTGGGAATGTCTCATAAAAAAAAATTTCCTGGTCGGTTCAATAAGTTCATGAAAAAGATTTCGATTTATTTATCTCTTATTTTAATATAATGGATTTGCCTGGACTAATACATGATTTTCTTTTAGTTTTTCTGGGATCAGGTCTTATATTAGGAGGTCTGGGAGTGGTATTATTTACCAACCCGATTTATTCTGCCTTTTCCTTGGGATTGGTTCTTGTTTGTATATCCTTATTCTATATTCTAGCAAATTCCTATTTTGTAGCTGCCGCGCAGCTCCTTATTTACGTGGGAGCTGTAAATGTTTTAATCATATTTGCTGTAATGTTCATGAATGTTTCAGACTATTCCAAAGATTTTCATTTGAATCTTTGGACTGTTGGTGATGGGCTTACTTCCCTGGTTTGTACAAGTATTTTTTTTTCGCTAATCGCTACTATTCTAGATACGTCGTGGTACGGGATTATTTGGACTACACGACCCAACCAGATTATCGAACAAGATTTGATAAGTAATAGTCAACAAATTGGAATTCATTTATCAACAGACTTTTTTCTTCCATTTGAACTCGTTTCAATAATTCTTTTAGTTGCTTTGATAGGTGCAATTGCCGTGGCTCGTCAGTAACAAATCTTTAGAACTAGAAACAGCAATCCCAATTCTACTTTTTTATGTGTTATCACATCCATTTTCCTTCAATTTTTGAAAGTCTAGGTGAATACTATTCATGGATCAATAGAAAATCAAAATCGAAATTTTGGTATTCGATCTATTATCAAATAGATTCTTTTGCTCCATACTTGGTATATTCTAAGCAATCAAATCACTTGCATTATTGTTCATATTGAAATGAATCGAAATTGGGACGGAGTTGGTCAATGATGCTCGAGCATGTACTTGTTTTGAGTGCCTATTTATTTTCTATTGGTATCTATGGATTGATTACGAGCCGAAATATGGTTCGGGCCCTGATGTGTCTTGAACTTATACTAAATGCAGTTAATATCAATTTCGTAACATTCTCTGATTTTTTTGATAGTCGACAATTAAAAGGAAATATTTTCTCAATTTTTGTTATAGCTATTGCAGCCGCCGAAGCAGCTATCGGATCAGCTATTGTTTCGTCAATTTATCGTAACAGAAAATCGACTCGTATTAATCAATCGACTTTATTGAATAAATAGCATTTAGAAATCATAATATTCATCAATTCGGCTTAGGATATAGAATATACCCTAACCTTGATCGTGGTTGTCAAACCGGAAGAAATCAAAGTATCTTTGTTCCCTCTTAGGAGTTGATCCAAAAGTGGGTTAATTAGAAAAATTCTGGTAAATCATTGATTCATCTGGTGTTTAACTATACGATATTTCCAAATTGACTAGATCGAAAATTAAAAAGTTCAAAACAAAAATTGATAGATCCAATGTCACATTCAGTAAAGATTTATGATACATGTATAGGGTGTACTCAATGTGTCCGAGCTTGCCCCACAGATGTATTAGAAATGATACCTTGGGACGGATGTAAAGCAAAGCAAATTGCTTCTGCTCCAAGAACAGAGGACTGTGTTGGTTGTAAGCGATGTGAATCCGCCTGTCCAACGGATTTCTTGAGTGTTCGGGTTTATTTATGGCATGAAACAACTCGAAGCATGGGTCTAGCTTATTGATACGTTACCAAAACCCATCTGAATCCCTTCTAAATACAGTTTCTTTTTTTTTTTTTTACCGATTACCGACAAAAACCCGTACTCGAAAAAAAAATAAGAATATATTCTATTTTCGAGTTTCGAGCACGGGTTTTTCTGGGCCAAGTGTATCTTGTCTTTACCACGAATTATTTTCCTTGGTTAACACTAATTGTAGTTTTTCCGATAGCCGCGGGTTCTTTAATTTTCTTTCTCCCTCATAGAGGAAATAAGGTGACTAGAGGATATACAATATATATATGTGTCTTAGAACTCCTTCTAACGACCTATGCATTCTGTTATAATTTCCAATTGGACGATCCATTAATCCAGCTGGCAGAGGATTATAAATGGATCACCTTTTTTGATTTTCACTGGCGGTTGGGAATAGATGGACTTTCCATAGGACCCCTTTTACTGACGGGATTTATCACTACTTTAGCTACTTTAGGAGCTCGGCCAGTTACTCGAAATTCCCGACTATTCCATTTCCTGATGTTAGCGATGTACAGCGGTCAAATAGGACCATTTTCTTCTCGAGACCTTTTACTTTTTTTCATCATGTGGGAATTAGAATTAATTCCCGTTTATCTACTTCTGGCCGTGTGGGGTGGAAAGAAACGCCTTTATTCAGCCACAAAATTTATTTTGTACACTGCAGGAGGTTCCGTTTTTCTTTTAATAGGAGTTTTGGGTATCGGTTTATATGGTTCCAATGAACCAACATTAAATTTGGAAACATTAGTTAATCAATCGTATCCTGCGGCACTGGAAATAATATTCTATATTGGATTTTTTATTGCTTTTGCTGTCAAATTACCGATTATACCCTTCCATACGTGGTTACCAGACACCCACGGAGAGGCACATTACAGTACTTGTATGCTTCTAGCCGGAATCTTATTAAAAATGGGAGCGTATGGGTTGATTCGGATCAATATGGAACTATTACCGCACGCCCATTCTCTATTTTCTCCCTGGTTCATGATAGTAGGTACCATGCAAATAATTTATGCAGCTTCAACATCTCCTGGTCAACGGAATTTAAAAAAAAGAATAGCCTATTCCTCGGTATCTCATATGGGTTTCATAATTCTAGGAATTGGCTCGATAACCGATACAGGCCTCAACGGAGCCTTTTTACAAATAATTTCTCATGGGTTTATTAGTGCTTCACTTTTTTTCTTGGCAGGAACGAGTTATGATAGAATGCGTCTTGCTTATCTCGACGAAATGGGCGGACTGGCTATCCCAATTCCAAAGATATTCACACTATTCAGTATCTTATCGATGGCTTCGCTTGCACTACCCGGCATGAGTGGTTTTGTTGCGGAATTGATAGTATTTTTGGGAATAATTACCAGCCAAAAAATTTTTTTAATGCCAAAAATACTAATCACTTTTGTAATGGCAATTGGAATGATATTAACTCCTATTTATTCATTATCTATGTTACGGCAAATGTTCTATGGGTACAAGCTATTTAATGCCCCACCAAACTCTTCTTTTTTTGATTCTGGACCACGGGAGTTATTTGTTTTGATCTCTATTCTTCTACCCGTAATAGGTATTGGTATTTATCCGGATTTCGTTCTCTCACTATCAGTGGACAAGGCCGAAGCTATTATATCTAATTTTTTTATCGATAGTTTTCATGACTAAAAAAAATCAAAACGAAATCCCATTATTTTGAAAAAAAAAAAAAGTTCGTTAGCCAATGAACAAGGAAGTCTTTTTCCTTCTCTTCAGTTTCAGTTAAATAACAAAAAAAGAAATAAAATAATCGAATTTTACTTGTGACCAAACGCCTTTGGCGCTTGTAAGAACCTTTTGAATCGCCGCACTGCTTGATTCAAAAGGTTCTCGGCGTCTTACACTAACACTAAGTTTCGTTTCGATCTATGCGCTGTCCTATGTTTGTCTTCATCAGGCCCTTTCCTCAATTCAAGTATATGCTAATTAAATGAACCATAACTATGTAACCCTATTCCTAATAGATTGACTCCGAAATAGCATACCCAAATTATAAGAAAGCCCGTAGAAGCGACAATTGCGGAATTTACACCTTCCAACTTTGTATTTGTTCGAGTATGTAAATAAATCCCGAATATAGTCCAAGTAATAAATGCCCAAGTTTCTTTTGGATCCCAATTCCAATAAGACCCCCACGCCTCATTAGCCCATACTGCTCCCGAAAGAATCCCTATGGTTAAAAAGATAAATCCTAAACTAATAATACGATAACTCCAGCGATCCAATTGTTGAATCACTTGATACCTGTAATAATTTCTAGCGGAAAAAGTATTTAGTAAAACATTCCTTTTTTCGTTCATGTATTGGATTTCACCGAAGCAAAACGACTCATTTCCATTTACAAAATTTTTTCTTTTCAAAAAAACCTTTATCACTTTTCGAAATGTAATGACTAGAAGAGCCGTGGATAATAAGGATCCGCATACAAGAGCTGCATAGCCCAATACCATCATACTTACGTGCATCATTAACCACTGGACTTGGAGAGCGGGTACTAATATTCCGGATTGATGGGTTTTGGTTAAAAAACTCGAAGTAGCAAAACCTTGGGTAAAAATAGCACTTGGTGCCGTTATAGCACTTAAATGATTTTGATTTTTTTTTAAAGCGAAAATCCTATGAATAATGGATAAACTCCATGAAAGAAAGATTAATGATTCATATAAATCACTTAATGGGAAATGTCTCGAGTAAATCCAACGGGTGATTAATAATCCTGTTAGACAGAAAGCGGTAGCTATCATACCCTTTTCTGATGAATCATATAGTCCTCTGATTTCATCGACTAATAAGGTTAGTAAATAAATTGTAATTCCAATTGAAACGACCGAAAAGGATATATGCGTTAATATATGCTCTAAAGTTGAAAAGATCATAAAAAAAAAAATGAAA